TAAATCAATGGATAGTCTTGATGGTATTGGACATACCAGTAGAAGTGAAGACCCTATTCTAAATGATAGAAAGAAAAGGATTCCTAGTTGGAATCATAGTAGTAATTATAGTTTCACTAATGTTGATTATTTATTTGATATCAGGGATATTTGGAGTTTGATCTCTGATGATACCTTTTTGGTTAGGGATAGTAATGGTGATAGTTATTTTTTCTATTTTGATATTGAAAATCATATTTTTGAGATTGACAATGGTAGTTCTTTTCTGAGTGAACTCGAAAGTCTTTTTTCTATTTCTAGTTATTTCAATAGTGGGTCTAAGAGAAAGAATCACTATTATCATCATTACATGTATGATACTCAATCTAGTTGGAATAATCATATTACTAGTTGCATTGATAATTATCTTCGTTTTGAAGTCAGTTCTGTTTCTGGTGGTACTGACAATTACAGTGACAGTTACATTTATAATTTCATTTGTACTGAAAATATAAGTGGTACTGAGAGTGATAGCTCCAGTATAAGAACTAGTAAGAATAACAATGATTTCAATATAAGATTAAGATCTAATAATTTCGATATAAATAAGAAATACAGACATTTATGGATTCAATGTGAAAGTTGTTATGGATTAAATTATAAAAAATTTCTTAGGTCAAAAATAAATATTTGTGAATTGTGCGGATATCATTTGAAAATAAATAGTTCAGATAGAATCGAATTTTCGATTGATCCGGGAACTTGGGAGCCTATGGATGAAGATATGGTCTCTACAGACCCCATTCAATTTCATTCAGAGGAGGAACCTTATAGAGATCGTATCCATTCTTATCAAAGAAGGACAGGGTTAACTGATGCTGTTCAAACAGGCATAGGTCAACTAAACGGTATTCCCACAGCAATTGGGGTTATGGATTTTCAGTTTATGGGAGGTAGTATGGGATCCGTAGTAGGCGAGAAAATTACCCGTTTGATCGAATATGCTACTAATCGATCTTTACCTGTCATTATTGTATGTGCTTCGGGAGGAGCACGCATGCAAGAAGGAAGTTTGAGCTTGATGCAAATGGCTAAAATATCTTCTGCTTCATATGATTATCAATATCAATCAGATAAAAAGTTATTCTATGTATCAATTCTGACATCTCCTACAACCGGTGGAGTAACAGCCAGTTTTGCTATGTTGGGAGATGTCATTATTGCTGAACCTAATGCCTACATTGCATTTGCGGGTAAAAGAGTAATTGAACAAACATTGAATAGGATAGTACCTGACGGTTCACAAGCGTCTGAGTATTTATTCCATAAAGGTTTATTCGACCTAATTGTACCACGGAATCTTTTAAAAGGTGTTCTGGGTGAGTTATTTCAGCTCCACGGTTTCTTTCCTTTGAATCAAAATTCAAAAATGAAATTAAAATTTAAATAAAGTATAGCACTTGATCAGTTATTTTATTTGTAGCGAACAAGTATTTAGTTTCTCATAAACAAAAACTAAAAGGAATGGTGTTTTCTTTGGTGACAGAAGCTCTTCTACTTGTAGTAATAGGACGAAGTGGGTAGAATTGTTTTTTCCTTCGGATTTTTTCTTTTATCCTACCTTTATTCATGATTAGTAATCATGAACCCCCTATCAGCAGGATAAAAAAAAAATTTGTCCTTTCGAGGAATTCTAATTGGAGAAAATTCTTTTCATTTTCTCTATCTTTACTCTTGTTACATATAAAAAAAATTGTAATTTTATATATAAAAATAGAATAATAATAAATAAAAAATATCGAAAATCTATAGAATAGAAGTAATTTCAATCGACAACCCTAATTTTTTACTATGAACCTGTTGAATCGAAATGGGATTAGTTAGAGTCGCGAACTCATAAAAAACTCTTTCATTTTAGTAGGAAACTCTTATTAGATTATAGAGAAAGAAGATAAGGATGGTAGAAGAAGAATAAGAAATTTTATTAAAGCCGATTATCATCCGGATTCGTCTAGAAAGGTAAATAGGTACACTTAATTTAGTTCTACATTCCTTACTATTTAACTTATTTTTTATTTATTTTCTTAGAATAAATATATGTTTCTAACATATGGATATGCTTATCTAACATATAGATATTTTTCTATATAGTATATTATACATAGTTTATATATAATATAGTTTGATAGATCGAATTTTTATAAATATTTATAATAGATAATAGTTTCTATTTAATAGATATATGATAAGATATCTTTCTAACAGATAGAAATAGTTAGATAGAAATATTAAATCGAGGCACCCATTCTATGACAGATCTCAATTTACCCTCCATCTTTGTCCCTTTAGTAGGCCTAGTATTTCCGGCAATTGCAATGGCTTCTTTATCTCTTCATGTCCAAAAAAATAAGATTGTCTAGGCCCAACCCAATGGGACCAAATCTTATCCATTTTTTTTTTGAATACTGTTTCAATACTGGATGATAATACAGATATTTTTTTTTATGTAATGTGGTACGATATGTGACTCTTTACGAACATACAAATGAAGGAACTGTTATGTATGCGGATACATGATATCTGCATAAATGCATGTATATGCGGATATAGCTGGTTAAAAATGGATCAGGGAATAGTTTAAATAGAAAGTCAATGTAGCTAACCAATTACTCCTAATGTTTCACATCAGAATAGTGCTAGTTGATGAAAGTGACTTCGGTATCAAGAAAGGTAAAGTAAAATTTTTGGGGGTTCTTCTCTCAATTCCAATTGAATGTAACCGGATCTAGTATAGTATGAACTGGCGATCAGAACATATATGGATAGAACTTATAACGGGATCTCGAAAAACAAGTAATTTTTGCTGGGCCTGTATCCTTTTTTTAGGTTCACTAGGATTCTTAGTGGTTGGAACTTCTAGTTATCTTGGTAGGAATTTGATATCCGTATTTCCATCTCAGCAAATCCATTTTTTTCCACAAGGGATCGTGATGTCTTTCTATGGGATCGCAGGTCTATTTATTAGCTCCTATTTGTGGTGCACAATTTCGTGGAATGTGGGTAGCGGTTATGACCGATTCGATAGAAAAGAAGGAATAGTGTGTATTTTTCGTTGGGGATTTCCCGGAATAAATCGCCGCATCTTCCTTCGCTTCCTTATGAGAGATATTCAATCAATCAGAATCGAGGTTAAAGAGGGTCTTTATCCTCGTCGTGTCCTTTATATGGAAATCAGAGGCCAAGGGGCTGTTCCCTTGACTCGTACTGATGAGAATTTTACTCCACGAGAAATTGAACAAAAAGCTGCCGAATTGGCTTATTTCTTGCGTGTACCAATTGAAGTATTTTGAAGTAAACTTGAAGTGAAGAATAAATTGAAGAATTCATCTTTTCTCAGCATGGGGGAAGGAACTTGCTAATTCTCCCCTTTTTATACAAATAAAGTTTCTTCGTTCTTTCTTTTATACTAGAAAACGAAAACAAAGTCTAATCTAATAAGGATAAGGATAGATTCATCAAATATATCCGAACTTTTCTTTTGTAATACAGAATTCATTTTTTAGACCTAAGATTTCGAATTGTTATCTTTTTCTGGTTAGACGGTGAAAGATTTCGAAATAATTAATTGATCAGGGGACGTTTTTCGTCTTGAAATCCGATTCGTTATTTCAAGTCGATTTTTTAGTATTCATCGAAAGGAACAAATGAAGATGAAGTTGGTTCGAATTTTCCCATTTGCCCAATGTGGATACTAGTATTTTTTTTTTTCTTTTTCATCCCAAAAGGACTCTTATTCCATTTCTCTATTCCTTCTAAATCCAAAAACGAAATTTTTACACAAAAATATAATAGGAAAGAAAGGAATAGATCCATAGTTCAATATCTTGTTATAAAACTCATGCTTCAGAGAAATATTAGATCAGATAGAGTCGCCGAATGAAGCAAGTTCATTAACAATTAAAAAATAAAAATGAAAAAACGGAAAGCATTGGCCTCCCTCCTATATCTTGCATCTATAGTATTTTTGCCCTGGTGGGTCTCTCTCTCATTTAATAAATGTCTGGAACCTTGGGTTACTAATTGGTGGAATGCCCGGCAATCCGAAACTTTTTTGAATCATATTCAAGAGAAAAACGTTCTAGAAAGATTCATAGAATTAGAAGAACTATTCTTATTGGACGAAATGATAAAGGAGTCCCCGGAGACACATATACAAAAACTTCATCTAGGGATACACAACGAAACGATACAATTGGTCAAAACACAGAATGAATATGATCTCCATATCATTTTGCATTTCTCGACAAATATAATCTGTTTCGCTATTCTAAGTGGTTATTTTATTCTGAGTAATGAAGAACTTGTCATTCTAAATTCTTGGGTTCAAGAATTCCTCTATAACTTAAGTGACACAATAAAAGCTTTTTCGATTCTTTTAGTTACTGATTTATGGATCGGATTTCACTCGACCCATGGTTGGGAACTGATGATTGGTTCGGTCTACAACGATTTTGGATTGGATCATAATGATCAAATTATATCTGGTCTTGTTTCCACTTTTCCAGTTATTCTAGATACAATTGTGAAATATTGGATCTTCCATTATTTAAATCGTGTATCTCCTTCACTTGTAGTCATTTATCATTCAATGAATGAATGAAGAACTCATTTGATCTCATTATCTCAATTAAATAAAATCAGAATCTTTCTTCGTGTATAAAGAAAGCATTTTCAATCCTACTTAATTTTTTATACCTCTCTCTGTTCAAGGCATTCATACTTACTATATTCCAGTACAATTATTCCAGTACAATGACACACTCGTGTATAGGGAACTATACTAGCTACCTATCTAATTTATTGTAGAAATTCCGGAATCAATGATTGGACATGCAAAATAAAAATACTTTTTCTTGGGTAAAGAAAGAGATGACTCGATCCATTTCTGTATCGATCATGATATATGTAATAACTTGGGCATCTATTTCAAATGCATATCCCATTTTTGCGCAGCAGGGTTA